AAATATTTTGTAACCCCAATTTATCTTGCATATATATATACTATAAAAAATAAAAATTAAATATTTATTTAATTAAATATGTACAATTTTATTAATTGATCTCAATTGATCCCTCGTTACTGCTCAGAAGATAAGTAATAGGTAGGGATGACAGGATTTGAACCCGTGACATTTTGTACCCAAAACAAACGCGCTACCAAACTGCGCTACATCCCTTTCAATTGGTCTACAGTGTCATTGTAGAGAATCCCTGCCTTGTTTTCCACATCTTTATTTCCTACATTGATATACACAAACTATCTTATCATTTCTTCCTTCTTCCTTTTGGTCTCATATATCATATAACAAACATATAATATGGTAAAAGACTTATATAAAGTATGAAATAAATATGAAATCTACCACAAAAAATTAATATTTTTTAGGAATTTAAGGCGGAAATGGACGTATTTTTTTCTTTAAATAAATATCTATTTTGTACATTTCAATTTGAATTAGGAACTCCGCGTACAAGTGGTAAGTCATTAACTACATATACACATCCGGTCATATATGTATTACCATTAGGTATTACAAATTACAATAAAATTACAATAACGAATACAGAAAGAGGAGTTTTTAAAATGCGAGATCTAAAAACATATCTCTCCGTGGCACCGGTAGTAAGTACTCTATGGTTCGGGGCTTTAGCAGGTTTATTGATAGAGATCAATCGTTTTTTTCCGGATGCGTTGATATTCCCCTTTTTTTCATTCTAGCTATTGATATGGGAAGGGGGAAGAAGATTAGAGATACAATCAAATATCTGTAACTAATCCCTACCCCTCCCTTCTTTTTTTCTTTGTTTTTTCTTTTTTTCTTTTTTTACTTATTCTTTCTAAAAAAAAAAAAACAAAGAAAAAGCGGTTTCACCCTCAGTGAAACTATGAACTCGGGCTCAGGCTCAAATTAAATTAATAATAGAACGGAAATGCGGTGGTTGGGGCAACAATATCATACAAGATACTTAACTGAAAATGAAATACTGTACGGCAATTAAAAATTATAAATATAGTTAGAAATCATTATATTACTTATTATTTATTACTATATTGATTGCAACAAAATATTTCTTTCATAATTTGATTTCGAGTTACCTGCTTCTATTTTTGTGTCCTTTCTTCTTCCTTGCTTCGGGTCGGAAAATTAAAGAATTGAGTGAATCAAAAACCAAAGGAGGTTCATGGCTAAGGGTAAAGATGTCCGAGTAACGGTTATTTTGGAATGTACCAGTTGTGTTCGAAATCGTGTTAATAAGGAATCAATGGGCATTTCCAGATATATTACTCAAAAGAATCGACACAATACGCCTAGTCGATTGGAATTGAGAAAATTCTGTCCCTGTTGTTACAAACATACGATTCATGGGGAGATAAAGAAATAGATCGAACCGATCGCTCGTGTGTCAGTCTTCCAAGGAAGATGAAAAATTACATATTATATATAACAATATATATATATAATTTTTTTAAATTTTTTTTTTATTTATTTAAATAGAAACAAATAAATATAAACAAACCAAATCCTATTTCGATCGGATCAAAGATGATGTAGAATTAAGAAATAGGATTGGGATTTTCAGGATAAGGAATAAACAAACCATGGATAAATCCAAGCGAATCTTTCTTAAATCTAAGCGATCTTTTCGTAGGCGTTTGCCTCCGATCCAATCGGGGGATCGAATTGATTATAGAAACATGAGTTTAATTAGTCGATTTATTAGCGAACAAGGAAAAATATTATCTAGACGGGTGAATAGATTGACCTTAAAACAACAACGATTAATTACTATTGCTATAAAACAAGCTCGTATTTTATCTCCGTTACCTTTTCTTAATAATGAGAAACAATTTGAAAGAAGCGAGTCAACCGCTAGAGCTGCTGGTCTTAGAACCAGAAAAAAAATAGGTTGACTCTTCAATTGAATTGAATCAAAATAAAATTCCAATCCAAACTCAAATGCGGATTGACGTTTTTTTTTTTTGTTCGAAAAATCGTAAAATCGAAATGTCCTGTCGTAAGAAAAAAAATGGGAGAAGAGGAATAAATATTTTTTATTTAACGTCTTTCTTCATTTTGATGACTTTATCATATTTTATCATACTAATTTCTACTCTACCTTCCCAGAGTTCATTCTCCAGGGAACTCCATTTAAACTATTCCAACGGATTCCTTCCAATCTCTTTATTTTATGATCTCATTGGAAATCATATAAAGACAACTCTTATTTAATATAGCTATTTGTGCAAGTATTTTACGATTAAGAAGTAACTGTCTCTTGTACAGATTGTGTATAAATTTACTATAACTAAAGTATACTTTATTCTCGCGAATTACTGCATTTATCCGAGTGATCCACAACCGACGAAAATCTCTCTTTTGTCTACCTCTATCCCGATGAGCCGAAACCAAAGCTCTTATTTTCTGTTGAGTAATAGTACGAGTAAGTCTTGAATGAGCCCCTCGAAAGGTTGATGCAAATAAACGAATTTTTGTTCTACGTCTTCGAGCTATATACCCTCGTTTAATTCTGGTCATTGAATAAATGAAACTTTGATGAATAACTAATCGATTTCCTTTCTTTCAGTTATTCCCTTCCCGTATCCTAGTCTATTAATAACAAAACGGATTCTTCCAATGTATAAAATTTGAATTCCAATGGCTTTTGCTACTATAACCTTCCCGACCACGATTTTTTTTTTTTTTTCTAGGTGAAATGCCTAGAAAAAATTGTATTGATATTAGGTATCAAAAACACATAAAAGTAGTAAATATAAATGGATATAGTGGGTTCCATCGTTTCTATGGTTACTTCTTAAACGGTGAGGTCCTCTCTATACACCGGAGCCCTTCTTTCATTTAATCAATGTTATTGTTAACTTGTACAGTTCACACTCTTTGGCTCTACCCATAATTATCCAGTACGAGGTCTTTCACAATGAGATCTACTTATACAGTAACGGTATTTAATTATGAAGATTAGCTGAGTAGCTGACCCTGTTAGTCCGTTCTTGCAAGAGTAAGGCATAATTTTTCTGCTTTTTAAAATAGTATTTCCCCTGCTTAATGGATATCATTTGCTATCAATGGAGAATTCTTTCTCATCTTAAATTTAAAACGGAGTTGATTGGATTTGCACCAACGGAAACCATACATTTGATACCACAATAGAAGGATAGATCTTTTTGATTTTTAGATATTGAATGGAGTTCTTCCATTCTAGTCTATTCACTGGTACTGATCGTTGATACTGGATCAATTGTTTTCTTTCTTTTGTCCTAGCCCATGATCTGAACGAGTCGCACATACACCCTAGTACATGTTCCTCGTCGCTGAGGACATCCCCCAAGAGCGGGGGATTTCGTGACATTTCTGATTGGCTGTCTTGTGTTTCTAATAAGTTGTTTAATAGTTGGCATATTGAATCATATACATAATGGGCTGGTTTAGATCGATCTTAACCGGATGATTATGAATTATTTTATTTCTATATTAATAGATTAATGAATAGAATATTAAATCCGGTAAGAAGATAAAATCTCAAATCACCAATTCGTCTGAAATTTTTGTTATTTTTTCTTTTTTATTCAGTCGCTACAAGATCAACAATTCCATGAGCTTGGGCTTCTGTTGCTGACATAAAAACATCTCTTTCCATATCTTCGGATACAACCCATAAGGGTTTGCCTGTCCTTTGTACATAAACCCTTGTGACGGTTTCGCGCAGCTTCAAAAGTTCTTCCGCTTCCAAGATAAATTCTCCCGTCTGTGCCTCATAAAAAGAACTAGCAGGTTGATGGATCATTACCCTGATGATATAACATAATAAATGTTTATTCTATCTCGCATGATGATAAGGTGAAGAGATAAAGAATAATAAAATATATAATTGAACAACCGTACAGGCATCTTTTACGCATTGCATACGGCTCTATAATGGAATTCGTTTTTACCTTACTTAAATATCAAATAAATTAAATATAGGGTCTATCAGACTCGGGTTGGTAAATGATCCAATAACCACCCTTCTTTTTGTTTTTGGAGTAGTTCAAAAATACTATGATGGCTCCGTTGCTTTATATATTTATTTCGTCTGTTATTTAGCAATCCCAAAGTTTCTTTTTTTTTTTTTTCAAATAAAAAAACAAGATTTTTTTTATTTTCATATTCTTTCATAACCTAAATATTGTTAAGAGCCTCCCGGCGTGAAAACAAAAAAGTTTGTGACGCTGAAATAGGCCTCCCGATAGATTAGATAAAATCGGAAATACCTTTTATCTCATACTACTCTTTCGATACATAATTTAAGGGTTAAAAAAATTTATCATATCGAATTCGAAGTGCCATGCTATTATTACTTAATATTCATATTTCATATAGCGCGAAGGCATAGTCTTCTTTTTTCTCTCAAATCAAATAAAAAACTCATTGGCGCCAAGCGTGAGGGAATGCTAGACGTTTGGTAATTTCTCCTCCGACCAGAATAAAAGATCCCATTGAAGCGGCTAATCCCATGCATATTGTCTGTATATCTGGTCGCACAAATTGCATAGTATCATAAATAGCTACTCCGGGTATTACCCATCCGCCAGGAGAATTTATAAACAAATATAGATCTTTGGTATCATCCTCTATACTGAGATATACCATAAGACCAATAAGTTGATTCGAGATCTCGCTATCAACCCCTTGGCCTAAAAAAAGTAATCGTTCTCGATAAAGTCGGTTGATTGGGATAAAGTTGTATCCCTTAGAAACCGTACATGCACCTTTTGATGCATACGGTTCAACAAAAATAACGAAAAAAAAAAAAAGAATCAATGTGTAGATGTAGATTCTAGCGCTTTCTTTTATTTTTTTTTTTTTTTTTCATACCAGGCTTTTAACTTATAAAAAGGGGCTTTTCTTTCATTTTTCAAAAAAGATGGGTTTTGGCCTGTTTTGTTTATCTATAAAAAAAAATTACTAAATTTATCTAACTAACTTTTCATTGATGTATTGTTTCATCGAGATACAATCTCAATCGCGATGTAATTTTCTTGTTCCTGAATGGGCTTCTTCAATTTTTTTAGGTTTATGCTCTACTCCGAGTAAAGATCCGCCCGATTTGGATTTGCACATATATGACAAATGCCCCAATACCACGTCCTTTTGCTACGACTTCCTTTTTACAATTTATTTCATGTCTTACAACAGATATTCAATGCATTCATCATATTACTCGATTGATTAACAGTTTGAGATCACTTCTATTATAAATATATAAAGAAATAGAATATGATAGAAATAGTAATCATAAATAGATTTTTTACCGGTTTTTTTCTAAACGGAGCCTGGATACTTCATTTTATTGGCCTAACCAAGATAACCATAAATTATTCTAATTGATAATATTAATCTGTATACCCTCCCGAAAAAATGGATCTAATTGAACTTCACGCTCCAAATTTTTGATAATTCAATCAATCTTTCTTGGGCGAAGGGGAGGATATCTCGATCGGGGAAGAGAATGGGGAAATACCATATGACCCAATATATCTGACAAGTCGCACTATACGTCAATCCACAATGCATCTTCCTCTCCAGGACTTCGAAAAGGTACTCTTGGAACACCAATAGGCATTAAATAAAAGAAAAATTAAGTACTATATCTCACTTTGATGTGAAAGCGTAACAATGGATTTAGTGTCCTACTAATATTGGCCTTTATCATATTTTATCCATAGATTGACTAAGTTTATAAAAAAAGATAAAGATAAAGAAGACAAAATGAATAAAGGAAAATTATTACAAATAAGTCCTTTGAATGATGAACAAATATATATATGCATTCACTCATATAAAATGGTATCAACTCCCCTACCATTGCGTATTGGTACTTATCGGGTGTAGAATAGATCTGCTTCTTTTTGTTCCTACGAACAAAATAGTTTCATTATTACTAAAAGTAATTGAAAAGAATCAAACAAATCAAACAAATATTAATTCTTTCCCCAAGATAATCCACTAAAAAGAGGGTCCACAGCATAGTTTTTTCCAATGCAATAAAGTTACATTGTGTCTATTTTTCATTGATAAAGGGGTATTTCCATGGGTTTGCCTTGGTATCGTGTTCATACCGTCGTATTGAATGATCCCGGTCGTTTGATTTCTGTCCATATAATGCATACAGCTCTGGTTGCTGGTTGGGCCGGTTCGATGGCTCTATACGAATTAGCAGTTTTTGATCCTTCTGATCCTGTTCTTGATCCAATGTGGAGACAGGGTATGTTCGTTATACCCTTCATGACTCGTTTAGGAATAACCAATTCATGGGGCGGTTGGAGTATCACAGGGGGTACTGTAACGAATCCGGGTATTTGGAGTTACGAAGGTGTGGCCGGGGCACATATTGTGTTTTCGGGCTTGTGCTTTTTGGCAGCTATCTGGCATTGGGTGTATTGGGATCTAGAAATATTTACTGATGAACGTACAGGAAAACCCTCTTTGGATTTGCCTAAGATCTTTGGAATTCATTTATTTCTATCAGGGGTGGCTTGCTTTGGTTTTGGTGCATTTCATGTAACAGGATTGTATGGTCCTGGAATATGGGTGTCCGATCCTTATGGACTAACTGGAAGGGTACAATCCGTAAATCCAGCGTGGGGTGTGGAGGGTTTTGATCCTTTTGTTCCGGGAGGAATAGCCTCTCATCATATTGCAGCAGGGACCTTGGGCATATTGGCGGGTCTATTCCATCTTAGTGTACGTCCACCTCAACGCCTATACAAAGGATTACGTATGGGAAATATTGAAACCGTCCTTTCCAGTAGTATTGCTGCTGTCTTTTTTGCCGCTTTTGTAGTTGCTGGAACTATGTGGTATGGTTCAGCAACTACCCCGATTGAATTATTTGGTCCCACTCGTTATCAATGGGATCAAGGATACTTCCAACAAGAAATATATCGAAGAATTGGTGCTGGGTTGGCTGAAAATCAAAGTTTATCTGAAGCTTGGTCTAAAATTCCCGAAAAACTAGCTTTTTATGATTACATCGGCAATAATCCGGCAAAGGGGGGGTTATTCAGAGCGGGCTCAATGGACAACGGGGATGGAATAGCTGTTGGGTGGTTAGGACATCCTATCTTTAGAGATAAAGAGGGGCGCGAACTTTTTGTACGTCGTATGCCTACTTTTTTTGAAACATTTCCGGTTGTTTTGGTAGACGGAGACGGAATTGTTAGAGCCGATGTTCCTTTTAGAAGGGCGGAATCTAAATATAGTGTCGAACAAGTAGGTGTAACTGTCGAGTTCTATGGCGGCGAACTCAACGGAGTCAGTTATAGCGATCCCGCTACTGTGAAAAAATATGCTAGACGTGCTCAATTGGGTGAGATTTTTGAATTAGATCGTGCTACTTTGAAATCCGATGGTGTTTTTCGTAGCAGTCCACGGGGTTGGTTTACTTTTGGACATGCTTCG